GGAGTCTTTGTCGAAAGAAATGCGTTGAGAAAGGGCGGATGTATAGAACCTTTCAACGAGATAGTGCTTTTTCAAATCTCTCAAAATGGAATCTGTTCCAAACATATATGCCATGGTTCTTTACTTCGACAGTGTGCAAATATATAAATTTCCCCCTTTTAGATACTTTTTCAGACCCATTGCCGATAATACTCATACTAAGTATCCGTCAAAAATTTGTATCCACTTTTCATGGTATTAGGCGGAAAAAATGGTGGTCGATTTTTCCATTGTGGAAGAATCGGATAAGTCAGATTTCGAGGAAGTGTTTACAGAATCTTCTTCTGTCCGAAGAAATGATTCATCGAAATCATGAGTCGCCCGTTCCATTGATATGGACACATCTGAGATCACCAAATGCTCAGGAGTTCCTCTATTCAATCCTTTTCCTTCTTCTTGTTGCTGGATATCTCGTTTGTACACATCTTCTCTTTGTTTCCCGAGCCTCTAGTAAGTTACAGACAGAGTTAGAAAAGATCAAATCTTTGATGATTCCATCATACGCGATTGAGTTGCAAAAACTTCTGGATGGGTATCCTACATCTCAACTGAATTCTTTCTGGTTAAAGAATCTCTTTTTAGTTGCTCTGGAACAATTCAGTATTCTACCAAATCCCATCAATCGAATCACTTTTTCGAGAAATACGAAACATCTAAGTCGTACAAGTAAAGAGATCTATTCATTGATAATCAAAATAAAAAACGCGAACGGTGATTTTTTTTCTGATAAAATAGAATCTTGGTCACTCATGAACGTTGATTGGATTGATGATAAAACAGAATCCTGGTTGTTTGAGAACAGTAATTGGATTGATGCTGATGAGGAAGAAAAACAATTCATGGTTCATTTCTCCACCTTAACGACAAAAAAAGGGATTGATCAAATTCTATTGAGTCTGACTCATACTCATAGTGATCATTTATCAAAAAATGACTCTGGTTATCAAATGATTGAACAACCGGGATCAATTTACTTACGATACTTAGTTGACATTCATAAAAAGTATCTAATGAATTATGAGTTCAATAGATCCTGTTTAGCAGAAAGACGGATCTTCCTTGCTCATTATCAGACAATCACTTATTCACAAACCTTGTGTAGGACTAATAGTTCTCATTTCCCATCTCATGCAAGACCAAGACCCTTTTCGCTCCGCTCAGCCCTATCCCTTTCTAGGAATATTTTAGTGATAGGTTCTAAAGGACTTGGACGATCCTATTTGGTCAAATACCTAGCGACAAACTCCTATTTTCCTTTCATTATGTTATTTACGGACGAGTTCCGGAATGACGAGCCTAAACGGATTTTTATTGAAGAGGATGATTTGGATGAGATTGAGGACGATAGCAACACTACGGATGATGACGATTTTGATGATGACGATTTTGATGATATTGGCGATATCGATGCTGACTTTGGTTTTGATATGGAGCTGTGGATAACTATGATGGAAGCGCGAGCTGTATATACGGCGCCGGAAATAGAAACGGTCCCATTTAATACCACCTTTCAATTAGAATTAGTTCGATTAGAATTCGCAAAAGCAATGTCCCATTGCATAATATGGATTCCAAACATTCATGATCTGTCTGTGAATGAGTCGAATTACTTATCCCTCGGTATATTAGAGAACTATCTCTACAGAGATTGTGAAAGAGGTTCCACTAGAAATTTTCTTGTTATTGCTTCGACTCATATTCCCAAAAAAGTGGATCCCGGTCTAATAGCTCCGAATAAATTCAATACATGCATTAAGATGCGAAGGCCTCTTATTCCACAACGGCGAAAGCACTTTTTCATTCTTTCATATAGTAGGGGATTTCACTTGGAAAAGAAAATGTTCCATACTAACGGATTCGGGTCCATAACCATGGATCCCTGTGCACGAGATCTTGTAGCACTTACCAATGAGGCCATATCAATTAGTCTTGCACAGAAGAAATCAATTATAGACACTAATACAATTAGATCAGCTCTTCATAGACAATTTTGGGAGTTTCGATACCGGGTAAGATCGGTTAGGGATCATGGGATCATTTTCTATCAGATAGGAAGGGCTGTTGCACAAAATGTACTTCTAAGTAATTGCCTAAGTAATTGCCCCATAGATCCTATATCTATCTTTCTAAAGACAAACTTCAGTGCGGTAGGGGATTCTTATTTGTCCAAATGGTACTTCGAACTTGGAATGAGCATGAAGAGATTAACGATACTTCTTTATCTTTTGAGTTGTTCTGCCGGATCGGTCGCTCAAGATATTTGGTCTCCACTCGGACCCGATGATCCAAATGCAAATGGGCTCGCCGCTTCTTATAAATTCGCTGAGGATGATTCTGATCTAGTTAACGGCCTATTAGAAGTAGAAGTCGCTCTGGTGGGATCCTCACGGACAGAAAAAGATTGCAGTCAGTTTGATAATGATCGAGTGACATTGCTTCTTCGGTCCGAACCAAGGAATCC